GCTAGCGTAGCTTAACTAAAGCATAACACTGAAGCTGTTAAGATGGACCCTAGAAAGTCCCGCAAGCACAAAGGCTTGGTCCTGACTTTATTATCAACTTTAGCCAAACTTACACATGCAAGTATCCGCACCCCTGTGAGAATGCCCTACAGTTCCCCGCCCGGGAACAAGGAGCTGGTATCAGGCACATCCTGTTGAGCCCACGACACCTTGCTTAGCCACACCCTCAAGGGAACTCAGCAGTGATAAACATTAAGCCATAAGTGAAAACTTGACTTAGTTAAAGCTAAGAGGGCCGGTAAAACTCGTGCCAGCCACCGCGGTTATACGAGAGGCCCAAGTTGACAAACACCGGCGTAAAGCGTGGTTAAGTTAAAAATCATACTAAAGCCAAACATCTTCAAGACTGTTATACGTAACCGAAGACAGGAAGTTCAACCACGAAAGTCGCTTTATCTGATCTGAATCCACGAAAGCTAAGGAACAAACTGGGATTAGATACCCCACTATGCCTAGCCCTAAACATTGATAGTACTATACACCCACTATCCGCCCGGGTACTACGAGCAATAGCTTAAAACCCAAAGGACTTGGCGGTGCTTTAGATCCACCTAGAGGAGCCTGTTCTAGAACCGATAACCCCCGTTCAACCTCACCCTTCCTTGTTTTACCCGCCTATATACCGCCGTCGTCAGCTTACCCTGTGAGGGACTAATAGTAAGCAGAACTGGTACAACCTAAAACGTCAGGTCGAGGTGTAGCGTATGGAGGGGGAAGAAATGGGCTACATTCGCTACCACAGCGAACACGAATGATGCACTGAAATACACATCTGAAGGAGGATTTAGCAGTAAGCTGGAAATAGAGCGTCCCGCTGAAACTGGCCCTGAAGCGCGCACACACCGCCCGTCACTCTCCCCAAAAGCCCAAATCAGTTAACTAAAACCTAATAATCAAAAAGGGGAGGCAAGTCGTAACATGGTAAGTGTACCGGAAGGTGCACTTGGTAAAATCAGAGCGTGGCTAAGATAGAAAAGCATCTCCCTTACACTGAGAAGTCACCCGTGCAAGTCGGGTCGCCCTGACGCCCAACAGCTAGCCCACCCAAACAAACTCAACAAACCCCTGTTAATAACCCCAAATACCCTAGTATTTAAATTAAACAAACCATTTTTCCCCCTTAGTATAGGCGATAGAAAAGGACAAACGGCGCAATAGAGAAAGTACCGCAAGGGAACGCTGAAAGAGAAGTGAAACAACCCAGTGAAGCCTAAAAAAGCAGAGATTAAAACTCGTACCTTTTGCATCATGATTTAGCAAGTGTACCTCAAGCAAAGCGAACTTTAGTTTGACGTCCCGAAACTACGTGAGCTACTCCAAGACAGCCTATTAATAGGGCACACCCGTCTCTGTAGCAAAAGAGTGGAGAGAGCTTTGAGTAGAGGTGACAAACCTACCGAACCTAGTTATAGCTGGTTGTCCAAGAAATGAATAGAAGTTCAGCCTCTTAGCTTCTCTTTTCACACTAGTTTAACCCCTAATTGATACCTTAAAGAAACCAAGAGAGTTAGTCAAAGGGGGTACAGCCCCTTTGAACCAAGACACAACTTTATTAGGCGGGTAAAGATCATAATAATTAAAGCTAAGTGTTCTGGTGGGCCTAAAAGCAGCCATCCCTTTAGAAAGCGTTAAAGCTCGGACATACAACCTCACCTTCTTATTCTGATCACCAAATCTTACCCCCCTAGCCATACTGGACCGTCCCATGCCCCCATGGGAGTGACTATGCTAATATGAGTAATAAGAGAGCCAAAGACTCTCTCCCTGCACACATGTACGTCGGAACGGACACCCCACCGACCATTAACGGCCCCAAACAAAGAGGGCATTAGAGAGCAAACCAAACAACCAGAAGGGCCTCCAATAATAAACCGTTAACCCCACACAGGTGTGCCCCCAGGGAAAGATTAAAAGAAAGAGAAGGAACTCGGCAAACATATAAGCCTCGCCTGTTTACCAAAAACATCGCCTCTTGTAAATTAAAAATAAGAGGTCCCGCCTGCCCTGTGACTATTTGTTTAACGGCCGCGGTATTTTGACCGTGCGAAGGTAGCGCAATCACTTGTCTTTTAAATGAAGACCCGTATGAATGGCATAACGAGGGCTTAACTGTCTCCTCTTTCCAGTCAATGAAATTGATCTTCCCGTGCAGAAGCGGGAATACACTCATAAGACGAGAAGACCCTATGGAGCTTTAGACACGAAAGCAGCCCACGTTAAGCACCCTGAATAAAGGACTAAACCAAGTGGGCCCTGCCCTAATGTCTTTGGTTGGGGCGACCGCGGGGAATTAAAGAACCCCCACGTGGAATGGGAACACTTTTCCTACAACTAAGAGCTACAGCTCTAGAAAACAGAATTTCTGACCAACAAGATCCGGCAATGCCGATCAACGGACCGAGTTACCCTAGGGATAACAGCGCAATCCTCTTTTAGAGCCCATATCGACAAGGGGGTTTACGACCTCGATGTTGGATCAGGACATCCTAATGGTGCAGCCGCTATTAAGGGTTCGTTTGTTCAACGATTAAAGTCCTACGTGATCTGAGTTCAGACCGGAGTAATCCAGGTCAGTTTCTATCTATGCTATGCTCTTTTCTAGTACGAAAGGACCGAAAAGAAGAGGCCTATGCCAAAAGCACGCCTCCCCCTCACCTAGTGAAGTCAACTAAAATAGGCAATAGGGCATACCCCTGTGCCTAAGAGAAAGGCATGTTGAGGTGGCAGAGCCCGGTAATTGCAAAAGACCTAAGCCCTTTCAACAGAGGTTCAAGTCCTCTCCTCAACTATGATATCCACCCTCATTACACACATTATCAACCCCCTCACTTTTATCGTACCCGTTCTCTTAGCCGTCGCTTTTCTTACCCTCCTTGAACGAAAAGTGCTTGGCTATATGCAACTACGAAAAGGCCCAAACGTAGTAGGGCCCTACGGGCTCCTACAACCCATCGCCGACGGCCTTAAGCTCTTCATCAAAGAGCCCGTTCGCCCTTCCACTTCCTCCCCTGTACTGTTCCTCCTTGCTCCTATAATAGCGCTTACCCTCGCCCTCACTCTCTGAGCCCCAATACCCCTCCCATACCCTGTATTTGACCTAAACCTTGGTATCTTGTTTATCCTTGCCCTCTCTAGCCTTGCAGTTTACTCAATCCTAGGCTCTGGCTGAGCATCTAATTCAAAATATGCTTTAATCGGGGCCCTTCGGGCAGTAGCCCAAACTATCTCGTACGAAGTTAGCCTTGGACTAATTCTGCTCAATATTATTATTTTTACAGGCGGTTTCACACTTCAAACGTTTAACGTCGCCCAAGAAAGTGTCTGACTAATCCTACCCGCCTGACCCCTTGCCGCCATGTGGTATATCTCCACCCTCGCTGAAACAAACCGCGCCCCCTTCGACCTCACAGAGGGAGAATCTGAGCTAGTCTCCGGCTTTAATGTAGAATATGCAGGCGGACCTTTTGCCCTCTTTTTTCTGGCAGAATACGCCAACATCTTATTAATAAACACACTCTCAGCCACCCTATTCTTAGGAGCCTCTCATATACCTTCAATCCCCGAACTCACCGCCGTCAACCTAATAACCAAAGCAGCCCTTCTTTCAGTACTGTTCCTTTGAGTGCGAGCCTCATACCCACGATTTCGATACGATCAACTTATACATCTCATCTGAAAAAACTTTCTACCCCTCACCCTTGCCCTGGTTATCTGATACCTAGCCCTCCCTATCGCCTTTGCTGGACTGCCTCCGCAACTATAACCCAGGAGCTGTGCCTGAAGAAAAGGGCCACTTTGATAGAGTGACTCATGGGGGTTAGAGTCCCCCCAACTCCTTAGAAAGAAGGGGTTCGAACCCTACCTAAAGAGATCAAAACTCTTAGTGCTTCCACTACACCACTTCCTAGTAAGGTCAGCTAAAATTAAGCTCTTGGGCCCATACCCCAAATATGTTGGTTAAACTCCTTCCTTTACTAATGAACCCCTACATCTTATCCACCCTTCTCTTTGGGCTGGGCCTAGGAACCACCATTACTTTCGCTAGTTCCCACTGACTACTCGCCTGGATAGGCCTCGAAATAAACACGCTAGCCATTATCCCACTAATAGCACAACACCACCACCCCCGAGCCGTCGAAGCTACAACCAAATATTTCCTAACACAAGCAACTGGGGCTGCAATACTTCTCTTTGCAAGTACCACCAACGCCTGAATCACAGGACAGTGGGACATTCAACAGATATCACATCCCCTCCCTGTTACTCTGATCACCCTTGCCCTAGCCCTGAAAGTAGGCCTCGCCCCCTTACACTCTTGACTGCCCGAAGTCCTACAAGGTTTAGACCTTACCACCGGACTTATCTTGTCTACTTGACAAAAGTTAGCACCTTTCGCCCTTCTCCTACAAGTCCAACCTGCTAACTCAACACTCCTAATTGCATTAGGGCTTGCATCCACCCTTGTGGGAGGCTGGGGAGGATTAAATCAAACACAGCTACGCAAAATCCTTGCTTACTCATCAATTGCACACCTTGGGTGGATAATTTTAATTGTCCAATTCTCCCCTTCTTTAACCCTCCTAACTCTTCTTACATACCTCGTCATAACATTCTCAACATTTCTTGTATTTAAACTTAACAGCTCCACAAGCATTAACGCCCTCGCCACCTCCTGAGCAAAAGCCCCAGCCCTCACATCTTTAGCTCCCCTAATCCTCTTGTCCCTTGGGGGCCTTCCCCCACTTACAGGATTTATACCAAAATGACTAATTTTACAAGAACTAACCAAACAGGACCTCGCCGCTACCGCCACCCTTGCCGCACTCACTGCCCTTCTTAGCCTGTACTTCTACCTACGCCTATCATACGCCATAACCCTAACTATGTCCCCCAACAACACAGCTGGTACAACCCCTTGGCGCTTCCCGTCATCACAAAACACCCTGCCCCTTGCTATTTCAACCACAGCAACCTTGCTGTTGCTCCCCCTCACCCCCACTGCAACAGCACTCTTGACCCTTTAGAGACTTAGGTTAATAGAAGACCAGGGGCCTTCAAAGCCCCCAGTGAGGGTGAAAATCCCCCAGTCCCTGTTAAGACTTGCGGGGTATTATCCCACATCTCCTGCATGCAAAGCAGACACTTTAATTAAGCTAAAGCCTTTCTAGATGGGTAGGCCTCGATCCTACAAACTCTTAGTTAACAGCTAAACGCTCAAACCAGCGGGCATCCACCTACCTTTCCCTCGCCTGTCGTACGAGTAGAGGCGAGGGAAAGCCCCAGCAGGTATTAGTCTGCCTCTTAAGATTTGCAATCTCATATGTTGAACACCTTGGGGCTTGGTAAGAAGAGGACTCAAACCTCTGTTTATGGGGCTACAATCCACCGCTTAAAGCTCAGCCATCCTACCTGTGGCCATCACACGATGATTCTTCTCGACTAATCACAAAGACATTGGCACCCTATATCTAGTATTTGGTGCTTGAGCCGGAATAGTAGGCACAGCCTTAAGCCTCCTAATTCGAGCAGAACTAAGCCAACCCGGCGCCCTTTTGGGGGACGACCAGATTTATAATGTAATTGTTACGGCCCATGCTTTCGTAATAATTTTCTTTATAGTAATACCAATTATAATCGGGGGTTTCGGGAACTGACTCATCCCCCTAATGATCGGCGCCCCTGATATGGCCTTTCCTCGAATAAACAATATGAGCTTTTGACTTCTTCCCCCATCTTTTTTACTCCTCCTAGCCTCTTCGGGGGTCGAAGCAGGAGCGGGAACCGGATGAACAGTTTACCCACCCCTCGCCGGGAACCTCGCCCATGCAGGAGCCTCTGTTGACCTAACGATCTTCTCCCTTCACCTAGCAGGTATCTCTTCTATTCTTGGAGCAATCAACTTTATCACAACCATCATTAATATGAAACCCCCTGCTATTTCTCAATACCAGACCCCTCTATTCGTATGGTCTGTTCTTATTACTGCTGTCCTACTGCTTCTTTCCCTCCCCGTACTTGCCGCCGGCATCACAATGCTCCTAACAGACCGAAACCTTAACACCACCTTCTTTGACCCTGCCGGAGGAGGAGACCCAATCCTTTACCAACACCTCTTTTGATTCTTCGGTCACCCCGAAGTTTATATTCTTATTTTACCAGGGTTCGGTATGGTATCTCACATTGTTGCTTACTATTCAGGTAAAAAAGAACCTTTTGGGTATATGGGCATGGTGTGAGCCATGATGGCTATTGGCCTTCTAGGCTTTATCGTCTGAGCTCATCACATGTTTACAGTCGGAATAGACGTAGACACCCGTGCCTACTTTACATCCGCTACAATAATTATTGCCATCCCAACCGGCGTTAAAGTGTTCAGCTGACTTGCCACTCTTCACGGAGGCTCTATCAAATGAGAAACCCCTCTTTTATGAGCTCTCGGTTTCATCTTCCTATTTACAGTCGGAGGCTTAACCGGCATCGTCCTTGCCAACTCCTCCCTAGACATTGTACTACACGACACCTACTACGTGGTTGCTCACTTCCATTACGTCCTATCTATGGGTGCCGTCTTTGCTATCGTTGCAGGCTTCGTTCACTGGTTCCCCCTTTTTTCAGGGTACACCCTTCACAGCACCTGAACAAAAATCCACTTCGGGGTAATATTCCTTGGAGTTAACCTAACCTTCTTCCCACAGCATTTCCTAGGCTTAGCTGGAATGCCCCGACGATACTCAGACTACCCAGATGCCTACACCCTATGAAACACTGTCTCTTCAATTGGCTCACTGATCTCCCTCGTAGCAGTAATCATGTTCCTATTTATTATCTGAGAAGCTTTCGCTGCCAAACGTGAAGTCCTGGCCGTAGAACTTACAACAACCAATGTAGAATGACTACACGGCTGCCCTCCCCCTTACCACACATTCGAGGAACCTGCATTTGTTCTAGTTCAATCAAACTAACGAGAAAGGGAGGAGTCGAACCCCCATATGATGGTTTCAAGCCAACCACATAACCGCTCTGTCACTTTCTTTATAAGACGCTAGTAAAACGGTACATTACACCGCCTTGTCAAGGCAGAATTGTGGGTTAAAGTCCTGCGTGTCTTAACCCTTCAATGGCCCATCCCTCTCAATTAGGATTTCAAGATGCAGCTTCACCTGTTATAGAAGAACTTCTTCATTTTCATGATCACGCCTTAATAATCGTCTTTCTTATCAGCACTCTAGTCCTTTACATTATTGTGGCAATAGTCTCCACTAAACTAACCAACAAATACATCTTAGACTCCCAAGAAATTGAAATTATCTGAACCGTCCTCCCAGCAATTATCCTCATCCTCATCGCTCTTCCCTCCCTACGCATTCTCTACCTTATAGACGAAATCAACAGCCCCCTTCTCACAATTAAAGCCGTCGGCCATCAATGATACTGAAGCTACGAGTACACAGACTACGAAGATCTTGGGTTCGACGCTTACATAATCCCCACTCAAGACCTAACCCCCGGCCAATTCCGACTCTTAGAAGCAGACCACCGCATAGTAATCCCAGTAGAATCCCCTATTCGAGTTTTAGTCTCCGCTGATGACGTCCTTCACTCGTGAGCAGTCCCAGCCCTTGGTATTAAAATGGACGCAGTCCCCGGACGACTCAACCAAACAGCTTTCATTGCATCACGCCCCGGCATCTTCTACGGACAATGCTCCGAAATCTGCGGGGCCAACCACAGCTTTATGCCCATCGTAGTAGAAGCAGTCCCTCTAGAACATTTTGAAAACTGATCATCACGAATACTTGAAGACGCCTCGCTAAGAAGCTAAACAGGGAACAGCGTTAGCCTTTTAAGCTAAAGATTGGTGACTCCCAACCACCCCTAGCGACATGCCTCAACTCAACCCCGCACCTTGATTTGCTATCCTAGTCTTCTCGTGATTAGTCTTCCTCGCCATTATTCCCCCAAAAGTAATAGCCCACACCTTCCCAAACGAACCAACGCTCCAAAGCGCCGAAAAACCCAAAACAGAATCCTGAACCTGACCATGACAGTAAGCCTCTTCGATCAATTTATGAGCCCCACACTCCTAGGAATTCCTCTAATCGCCCTCGCCATTACCCTCCCTTGAATTATGTACCCCGCCCCCACAACCCGATGACTAAATAGCCGCTTCTTAGCCCTTCAAGGCTGATTTATCAACCGCTTTACCCAACAGCTTCTTCTCCCCCTAAGCCTAGGCGGTCACAAATGAGCAGCTCTCCTAACCTCTCTTATGATCTTTCTTATCACCATAAATATGTTGGGCCTACTTCCATACACTTTTACCCCTACTACACAACTTTCCCTAAACCTAGGCCTTGCAACACCCCTTTGACTAGCCACAGTTATTATTGGAATGCGAAACCAACCAACACATGCCCTAGGACACCTCCTACCAGAAGGCACCCCAGGCCCCCTCATTCCTGTACTTATCATTATCGAAACAATTAGTCTATTTATCCGCCCCCTCGCACTAGGTGTACGACTTACCGCCAACCTTACCGCCGGTCATCTTTTAATTCAACTTATTTCAACCGCCGCCTTTGTCCTTCTATCCTCAATGCCCGCTGTAGCCCTCTTAACCTCCACAGTCCTGGTACTCCTAACTCTACTTGAAGTTGCTGTTGCCATGATCCAAGCCTACGTATTTGTTCTTCTTTTAACCCTTTACCTTCAAGAAAACGTCTAATGGCCCATCAAGCACACGCATACCACATAGTTGACCCCAGCCCTTGACCTCTAACAGGTGCAATTGCTGCCCTACTGATAACATCAGGCTTAGCAACCTGATTCCACTTCCAGTCTACAACCCTTATGACCCTTGGAACAGCCCTTCTTCTCCTTACTATGTTCCAATGATGACGAGATATCGTACGAGAAGGCACCTTCCAAGGCCACCATACACCTCCTGTCCAAAAAGGGCTCCGTTACGGCATGATCCTTTTCATTACCTCAGAAGTATTCTTCTTCTTAGGCTTCTTTTGAGCCTTCTACCATGCAAGCCTCGCACCCACCCCCGAGCTAGGGGGCTGCTGACCTCCTACGGGCATTACAACCCTCGATCCGTTTGAAGTACCTCTCCTTAATACAGCTGTTCTTCTTGCCTCAGGAGTTACAGTCACATGAGCCCACCATAGCATCATAGAAGGGGAACGAAAACAAGCAGTCCAATCCCTTGCATTAACAATTCTCCTTGGATTTTACTTTACATTCCTACAAGGCTTAGAGTACTACGAAGCCCCCTTTACAATCGCAGATGGCGTATATGGTTCCACCTTCTTTGTAGCCACCGGATTCCACGGACTTCACGTAATCATTGGCTCCACATTTTTAGCCGTCTGCTTAATCCGACAAATTCTACACCACTTCACATCTGAACACCACTTCGGGTTTGAAGCAGCCGCCTGATACTGACATTTCGTAGATGTTGTATGACTATTCCTCTATATCTCAATCTACTGATGAGGATCTTAATCTTTCTAGTACTAAATGTCAGTATAAGTGACTTCCAATCACCCGGTCTTGGTTAAAACCCAAGGAAAGATAATGAATCTAGTTACAACTGTAATTACTATTGCTACCCTTCTTTCGATTGTTCTAGCCCTTGTCTCCTTCTGGCTCCCTCAAATGACCCCTGACCACGAAAAACTCTCTCCCTATGAATGCGGCTTTGACCCCGTAGGCTCCGCTCGTCTGCCTTTCTCCCTCCGATTCTTTTTAGTTGCTATCCTCTTTTTGCTCTTCGATCTGGAAATTGCTCTCCTTCTTCCACTACCCTGAGGAGACCAGTTAACGGCACCTTTAGTTACATTTCTATGGGCCACAGCCGTTCTTATGCTCCTCACCCTAGGCCTAATTTACGAATGACTCCAAGGCGGCTTGGAGTGAGCCGAATAGGCAGTTAGTTTAAGAAAAACCTTTGATTTCGGCTCAAAAACTTATGGTTAAAATCCATAATTGCCTAATGACCCCTGTTCACTTTGCCTTCTCGTCGGCTTTCCTATTAGGCCTTACTGGCTTAGCCTTCCACCGAACCCACCTGCTCTCAGCCCTTCTATGCTTAGAAGGTATAATACTCTCTTTATTTATTGCCCTCTCTCTTTGAACCTTACAACTGGGGGCCACAAACTTCTCCGCAGCCCCAATACTCCTTCTAGCATTTTCAGCTTGTGAGGCAAGCGCAGGCCTAGCCCTACTGGTAGCCACTGCCCGCACTCATGGCACCGACCGTCTTCAAAGCCTAAACCTCCTCCAATGCTAAAAATTTTAATCCCTACCCTAATGCTTGTCCCCACCGCTTGAATAACTCCTCACAAATGACTTTGACCTACCACACTTATGCACAGCCTACTAATTGCTTTAGCCAGCTTCTTCTGGCTATTAAATACGGCAGAGACCGGCTGATCTAGCCTCAGCTTCTACATAGCTACAGACTCTCTCTCCACCCCACTTCTAGTCCTTACTTGCTGACTGCTCCCCCTCATAATTTTAGCAAGCCAAAACCACACAGCATCTGAACCTCTCAACCGACAACGAATGTACCTCACTCTTTTAACATCCCTTCAAATCTTTCTCATCCTGGCTTTCGGGGCCACCGAGATCATTATATTTTATGTAATGTTTGAAGCCACCCTCATCCCGACCCTCATCCTAATCACCCGCTGAGGAAACCAAACCGAACGCCTAAATGCAGGCGTTTACTTTCTCTTTTACACCCTTGCTGGGTCCCTCCCCCTTCTTGTAGCACTCCTCCTCCTCCAAAACAGCACTGGCACCCTATCACTTCTAACAATCCAGTACTCCGACCCAGTCGAACTTTCCTCTTATGCCCACAAACTATGGTGAGCCGGCTGCCTTCTTGCATTTCTTGTAAAAATACCACTCTATGGTGTACATCTTTGATTACCAAAAGCACATGTTGAAGCCCCCGTTGCAGGCTCGATAATTCTGGCTGCCGTGCTCCTAAAACTCGGAGGCTACGGAATAATACGAATGGTAGTAATACTTGAACCTCTCACCAAAGAACTCAGCTACCCTTTTATCGTGTTCGCTTTATGGGGTGTTATCATAACCGGGTCAATCTGCCTTCGTCAAACAGACTTAAAGTCCCTTATTGCCTACTCCTCTGTTAGCCACATGGGCTTGGTTGTAGGGGGCATCCTAATTCAAACCCCTTGGGGATTCTCCGGGGCCCTTGTCCTCATAATTGCCCACGGACTAGCATCCTCCGCACTCTTCTGTCTTGCTAATACAAGCTATGAGCGAACACATAGCCGAACAATACTGCTAGCCCGAGGACTTCAGATGGTCCTACCTCTTATAACAGCCTGATGGTTCATTGCTAGCCTAGCCAACCTAGCTCTCCCTCCCCTTCCGAATCTAATAGGAGAACTAATGATTATTACTTCTCTCTTCAACTGATCTTGATGAACTATCATCTTAACCGGGGCCGGTACACTGATCACAGCAAGCTACTCCCTCTATATGTTCCTCATATCACAGCGAGGCCCCCTTCCAGCTCACATTATCGCCCTAGACCCCTCCCACACACGAGAACACCTGCTCTTGGCCTTACACCTCCTCCCCCTAGTTTTACTTATCCTAAAACCTGAGTTAATTTGAGGATGAGCCTCATGTAGATATAGTTTAACCAAAACATTAGATTGTGATTCTAAAGACAAGGGTTAAAGTCCCCTTATCCACCGAGAGAGGCTCGCCAGCAACGAAGACTGCTAATCTCCGCGACCTTGGTTGGACCCCAGGGCTCACTCGAAATGCTCCTAAAGGATAACAGCTCATCCATTGGTCTTAGGAACCAAAAACTCTTGGTGCAAATCCAAGTAGCAGCTATGCATCCTACTTCACTAATAATAACTTCAAGTCTAATTATTATTTTTACACTATTAGCCTACCCCGTACTTTCAACATTAACCCCTCAAACCAAGACCCCGGACTGAGCTACATCCCATGTTAAAACAGCAGTAAAGCTTGGGTTTTTCGTTAGCCTTCTACCCCTCTTCCTATTTTTCAACGAGGGTGCCGAAACAATCGTAACCTCTTGAACTTGAATAAATACCACCTGTTTTGACATCAATATTAGCTTTAAATTCGACCACTACTCTATCATCTTTACCCCCATTGCCCTCTATGTCACCTGATCTATTCTAGAATTTGCATCTTGGTACATGCATGCAGATCCCAACATAAACCGCTTTTTTAAATACCTTCTGATTTTCCTCATCGCCATAATTATCCTTGTTACAGCAAACAACATATTTCAACTGTTTATCGGCTGAGAGGGGGTTGGTATCATATCTTTTCTTCTCATTGGCTGATGATACGGCCGAGCCGACGCTAACACCGCTGCCCTTCAAGCTGTAGTATACAACCGCGTAGGGGACATTGGACTAATTTTTGCCATAGCCTGAATAGCCATAAACCTTAACTCCTGAGAAATACAACAAATTTTCATCGCCTCTAAAGACTTAGATCTTACATTCCCCCTTTTGGGCCTAATCCTCGCCGCCACCGGCAAGTCCGCCCAATTTGGTCTCCATCCTTGGCTCCCCTCTGCCATAGAAGGTCCTACGCCGGTATCTGCCCTACTACACTCCAGCACCATGGTTGTCGCCGGCATTTTCCTGCTAGTACGCATAAGCCCTTTACTAGAAAACAACCAAACTGCTTTAACCACCTGCCTATGTTTAGGGGCCCTAACAACCCTCTTTACAGCCACCTGCGCACTCACTCAAAACGACATCAAAAAAATTGTTGCCTTCTCCACCTCTAGCCAGCTAGGACTAATAATAGTCACTATCGGACTTAATCAACCCCAACTCGCTTTCCTACATATCTGCACCCACGCTTTCTTTAAAGCAATACTCTTCCTATGTTCAGGCTCTGTTATCCACAGCCTGAACGACGAACAAGACATTCGTAAAATAGGAGGCATACACCACCTCACTCCCTTTACCTCCTCTTGTTTAACAATTGGGAGCCTGGCCCTCACCGGCACCCCCTTCTTAGCTGGGTTCTTCTCAAAAGATGCCATCATTGAAGCCCTAAACACATCACACCTAAACGCCTGAGCCCTCACTCTCACCCTCCTAGCCACCTCCTTCACCGCTATCTATAGCCTACGCGTAGTATACTTCGTTTCAATGGGCCACCCACGATTTAACTCCCTCTCCCCTATTAATGAGAACAACCCCTCCGTAATTAACCCTATTAAACGTTTAGCCTGAGGAAGCATTGTTGCCGGGCTCCTAATTACATCAAACATCACCCCCTTAAAAACCCCAATTATAACCATACCTCCCCTACTTAAACTAGCCGCCCTCCTTGTTACAATTACAGGTCTTATCCTAGCCCTAGAACTAGCATCTCTCACAAGCAAACAATATCAAACCACCCCAAACTTGGCCACACACCACTTCTCTAACATGCTGGGCTTTTTCCCAACAGTTGTACATCGCCTTACCCCTAAAGTTAACCTAATTCTAGGACAAACTATTGCTAGCCAAATAGTGGATCAAACATGACTTGAAAAAACAGGCCCAAAAGCCATTGCCAACGCCAGCCTCCCTCTAATCACCACAACTAGCAACACCCAGCAGGGCCTTATTAAAACTTACCTCGCCTTATTTCTCCTTACCCTAACCCTAACCATCCTTATTACCACATACTAAACAGCCCGAAGAGTCCCACGACTTAGGCCCCGGGTTAACTCCAACACCACAAACAACGTAAGCAAAAGCACCCAAGCGCTTAACACAAGCATGCCTCCTCCTGACGAATACATAAGAGCCACCCCACCAATATCCCCTCGAAACACAGAAAAGTCCCCCAGCTCATCCGCTGGCACTCAAGATGCTTCATGTCACCCACCTCACACAGCACTTGAAACCACCACCACCCCCACTACATATATTACTATGTATAGTAAAACAGGACGACTTCCTCAACTTTCTGGAAAGGGCTCAGCAGCCAAAGCTGCTGAATACGCAAACACTACTAACATCCCTCCAAGATAAATTAAAAATAAAACTAAAGATAAAAAAGGACCACCATGCCCAACTAAAACCCCACACCCCATCCCTGCTACAACCACCAACCCTAAAGCAGCAAAATAAGGGGAAGGATTAGAAGCCACTGCTACTAACCCTAACACCAACCCCAATAAGAACAAAGACATAATATAGGTCATAATTCCTGCCAGGAATTTAACCAGGACTAATGGCTTGAAAAACCACCGTTGTTATTCAACTACAAGAACCTTAATGGCCAGCCTACGAAAAACCCACCCCCTACTAAAAATCGCAAACAATGCACTAGTTGATCTTCCAGCCCCCTCAAATATTTCGGTATGATGAAACTTTGGCTCCCTCCTAGGTCTTTGTTTAATTATCCAAATCCTAACCGGGCTCTTCCTCGCCATACACTACACCTCTGACATCGCAACAGCCTTCTCATCAGTCGGACATATCTGCCGAGATGTTAACTACGGGTGACTCATCCGTAACCTCCACGCCAACGGTGCCTCTTTCTTTTTCATTTGCATCTATATGCACATCGGACGGGGCCTTTATTACGGTTCCTACCTCTATAAAGAGACTTGAAATATTGGAGTCGTCCTCCTACTCCTTGTAATAATAACCGCTTTCGTAGGATACGTCCTCCCCTGAGGACAAATGTCATTCTGAGGAGCCACTGTCATCACAAACCTTCTCTCTGCAGTTCCTTACATCGGCAACGCCCTAGTCCAATGAATTTGAGGAGGCTTCTCAGTAGACAACGCTACACTCACGCGATTCTTTGCCTTCCACTTCCTTTTCCCCTTCGTAATTGCAGGTGCAACCCTCATCCATCTTCTCTTTCTACACGAAACTGGCTCAAACAACCCCCTTGGCTTAAACTCAGATGCAGACAAAATCTCTTTTCACCCTTACTTTTCTTACAAAGACCTCCTAGGGTTTGCAGCACTCTTAATTGCCCTCACAGCCCTCGCACTGTTCTCCCCAAACCTCTTAGGAGACCCAGACAATTTTACCCCTGCTAACCCGCTGGTGACCCCTCCCCACATTAAGCCTGAGTGGTACTTCTTGTTTGCCTACGCCATCCTTCGCTCTATCCCCAACAAGCTTGGAGGCGTTCTAGCCCTTCTGGCATCCATCCTCGTGCTCATAGTAGTGCCTATCCTCCACACATCAAAACAACGTGGCCTAACCTTTCGCCCCATAACCCAATTCCTATTTTGAACCCTCATCGCAGACGTCGCTATTCTCACATGAATCGGAGGCATGCCCGTTGAACACCCCTTTATTATCATTGGCCAAATTGCATCTCTCCTATACTTCTTTCTTTTCTTAGCTTTATTCCCACTAGCAGGCTGAATAGAAAACAAAGCTTTAGGATGAGCTTGCAATAGTAGCTCAGCGCCAGAGCGCCGGTCTTGTAAACCGGACGCCGGAGGTTAAAATCCTCCCTACTGCTCAAAGAAAGGAGATTTTAACTCCTACCCCTAACTCCCAAAGCTAGGGTTCTAAATTAAACTATTCCTTGGCGTATGTACTAATTTCAGTATATGAATTATGTAAATACATATATGTATAATCACCACGAATTTATATGAACCAAATCAATAGCATTTAAGGATGTATATGTAATATCAACACATCTCGGTGTTCCACATTCATATATCAACATAATACGAAGATAAACATAAAGCATGTAGAGTTTTATATAACATTTAATTAATTCAAGGATAGGCGAGATTTAAGACCGAACTAAATCACTCATTAGTTAAGTTATACGTTTCTCCACAACCCGTCAAATATCAGTATACGATGTAGTAAGAACCGACCATCAGTTGATTTCTTAATGCCAACGGTTATTGAAGGTGAGGGACAAGTATTCGTGGGGGTTTCACAGAGTGCACTATTCCTGGCATTTGGTTCCTATTTCAGGGCCATTGATTGATGTTATTCCTCCCACTTTCATCGACGCTTGCATAAGTTAATGTTGGCGTACATCCCCGAGATGACCCAGCATGCCGGGCGTTCTCTCCAGCGAGCCAGGGGTTCTCTTTTTTTTTTTCCTTTCACCTGGCATTACAGAGCGCACACGGTATTAACAGACAAGGTATGAGCATTTATCTCGCCCCTGCGAGATATATTTTGAGTGTTGGATAGATATTCTAAATTGAACAACATACTTGTATCTCAAGAGCATAAAGAGTGATTTGTTACTCGAAACTTCCTAAGATCGCCCCTGGTTTTCTTCGCGTTAAACCCCCCTACCCCCTTAAACTCCTGAGATCACTAACACTCCTGAAAACCCCCCGGAAACAGGACAACCTCTAGAAGCTTAATTGGGGCGAAAAATGTGCTTATTTACACTATTAAAATAATGCGTGT